GCTGTAGCATTATAAACATTATTGTTACTCTTGCTACCGTCGGGATAAATCTGACCCCTTCCCCTGTTCCCGCCTACGTATATGGGATATTTTAAGAAGTGAACATCTTTCTGAGTAGCGGGGTCTGGGGAAAGAATAGGAAAAGTGACTTCGCTATATTTCTGACCAGGAACAGGACCTATCACAAGAATATTTTTTTTATTAGGGCGATAGTTCTGAAAAGACAGATTGCCTATCTTTTCTTTAATCTCGGGCGAAATACGATCGGGGGGGGCTAATTCAAACCCCTCAGGTAAAATAAGAACAGCCCCTACATTCAAAGCTCCCTTTTTTCCATTAGCAAGAACTTGTTTCAGTTGCATATCATAAGGAATTCGAACAACTGCTTCAAATACAGTATCAGGAAGTACCGCTTGTGGAACCTCGATATCCACGGGTTTATTAGCTAAATGGCAATTGGCACATACAATACGGCCAGTCGCTTCTCGTGGATTTTCATAACCCTGCTGTGCAAAAATGGGATATGCATTTGAAATAGGTGCCCTAGCTATTATATATATTATGAGCGATATGGAAATGTATCGAGCAATCTCTTCCTTTATCCAATAAAAAAGGGTATTTATAGTTTGCATGGTCCAATCATTGGTATCGAAAATTTATACAATAAAATTAGGTAGGTTCCTAGTCTAGTATAGTTCCCTATCTATGATTCTGCTATTTACTAAAAAAATGTTAATGGAATATAGGAGGAATCCCTTGTATGAGTAGAAAGAATAAGTACAATTTTTAATGTTTTGCTTATGTACAAAGTAACAACCATTATAATTTGATCAGTGAATCATTTTTCAGTCATTCATTGAATGATAAATCACTACAAGTGAGGGAGATACACGATTTAAATAACGGAAGATCAAATATTTAAAAATTGTATCTAGAATGACCGGAAAAGTGGAAACAAGGCCGGATATAATTTGATCGTTATGAGCAAATCCAAAATCTTTGTAGATAGAGCCAATCATTAGTTCCCAACCGTGGGGCGAATGGAATCCTATACATAAATCAGTTAATAAAAGAATTGAAAAAGCTTTTGGTGTGTCGCTTAAGTTATATAGGAATTCTTGAACCCAAGAGTTAAGAATAACAAGTTCTTCATTAACTAGAATAGAATAACCACTTAGAATAACGAAACAGATTATATTTGTTGAGAAGTTCAAAATCGTATGGATACAATCTGCATTGTGTATCTTGATCAATTGGATCGTTTCTTTGGAGATTCCGATACCAAGCTTTTCTAGATGTGTTTCCGGGTATTCCTTTATCATTTCGTCCAGGAGGAAGAGTTCCTCTAATTCTATGAATTTTTTTATAATACTCTTTTCTTGAATGATATTCAAGAAAATTTCGGATTGCCTAGTATCCCACCAATTAGTAACCCAAGATTCCAGACTTTTAGTAAATGAGAGAGAGATACACCAGGGCAAAAATACTATAGATGCAAGATATAGAAGGGGAATGAATGCTTTCTTTTTTGCCATTTTTTCGTCTTTGAATTTTAAATGAACTCACCTCATTCGTCGACTCCATATGATATTAACTAATATTCATATTAAGGATAGGTTCTATTACAAGTCATCGAGCCCATGAATCTATTCCCTGCTTTTTTTTTGTGTGTATGATTCAGTGGTTAGTACTTGAATTTAGAAATAATACAGAAATGGAATAAGAAAGAGTCCATTTCAAATTCGCACTTCCAATTCGAATAAAGATATTGTTTTCAACTATATCATTTCATTTGCTAAAATTCGAAGAAAGTGCCCCCTTTCGATAAATAAAGGCACAAAAGCGCCCCTTCAAGTAATGAATATTATTCGGATTTTGAAAGGAAAGACCTCTCTTTCTATCAAAATATCAAATTTTTTTGAAAAAAAAAAGCATTCACTATTTTCAGTTCATTTTTCAAAATACTTCAATCGGTACACGCAAGAAATAAGCCAATTCAGCAGCTTTTTGCTCAATTTCTCGTGGAGTCAAATTCTCATCAGTACGAGTCAAGGGAATAGCCCCATGGCCTCTGATTTCCATATAAAGGACACGACGAGCATAAATACCCTCTTTAACTTCTATTCTGATGGACTGGATGTCTTTCATAAGGAATTGAAGTAAGATGCGACGATTTTTTCCAGGAAATCCCCAACGAAAAATACACACTATTCCTTCTTTTCTATCGAATCGATCATAACCACTACCTACATTCCACGAAATTGTGCACCACAAATAGGAGCTAATAAAGAGACCCGCAATCCCGTAGAAAGACATCACGATCCCCTGTGGAAAAAAAATTATTTGTGGAGACGGAAATAAAGATATAAAATTCCTACCAAGATAACTGGAAATTCCAACAAATAAAAACCCCAATGAACCTAAAAAAAGGATAAAGGCCCAGCAGAAATTACTTGTTTTTCGAGACCCCGCTATAAGTTCTATCCATATATGTTCTGATCGCCAATTCATATTAGATCTAGTTGCATTTTATTGAAATTGAGAGAATAACCCAAATGAATTTGACTTTTTTTGTGTGTTTCCGAAGTAACTCTCATCAACTAGCACTATTCCGATGTGAACTTTTAGGAGTAATTCATCGAATTGCTTAGATCTAAAATAATAACATCCACTTCGTATGATTCCCTATAGATATCTACATATGGATACATTAACTTTACATTTCAGATATTCGCCCCGATCCCGATTTTTTTCAAATAGCTATAATTCATTTACACATATCATGTTTGCGCATGCATAATAGCTTATGCTCGGGGGAAACCACATCACATAACATATTTTATTCTAATAAAAAAATATCTGTGTTATGGTCTAAGTCTAAGTCTTGAAAAAAAATAGATGAGATTTGGCCCCATCATATCTATATCTAAAAAATCTTGTTTTTTTGAACATGAAGAAATAAAGAAGCCATCGCAATTGCCGGAAATACTAGGCCCACTAAAGGCACCAAAATCGAGGGTAAGTTATTGAGAGTTGTCATAAAATGGATACCTGGATTTAATATTTGTACCTGTTATTGTTATATTGTTAGAAAGGTATCGTATAATCATTATAATTCATATATAATTATACTAAGTATAGCTAAACTAAGTGAGTATATGTGAGTACATAATTGAGTATATGTAAGTACATAATATTAATATATATAAATAAAAATAGAAAATAGAATTATAATATATCTAAATTATAAATAAAAATTTATATATATAAATATAAAATTATAAATTTATAAATATATATAAATATAATAAAACAAGGAATGTTGAACTAACTAAATAGAATTTTTCACCTTTCTACATTAATACATTATATATATGTATATGTATGAGAATCTCCTTTTTTTATTATCTTGTTTTTGTCTAAAAATTTAATAAACTTGAATAAAATTAAAGAAAGAGTTTCTTACAAATTCCCGAAAAATTTGTTATAATTCGATCCGAGAATAGGTATTCTTAGTAAAACTAGGGATTCTCAAAAAATATAGAATCTTGCATCTTTCTATACTTTTAAATTTTCTATATGTGAATTATATACACATAAGAAGGGAACGTGAAATTCTCGTTTTATTCGCCTTGCCTAATTTTCATTTCGCGGAAGAAAGAATTCTCTCTTTTTTTGTTTGATAGAGGTTTCCTGATTACTAATCAGGAATATCGGTAAAAAAAAATTATTCGCATAATTCTTTTTACAATTAAATCTTATGTTACCAAATGTTATCAAAGTAAAAAAAAATCCGAAGAATTGATTTTTACTTTGATTTCTATAAACTAAATAACTACTTGTTCTACACACAAAAAAAATAATAATAATTTCTATTTTTTTTTATTAAGCATCTACTTGATTGTTGATTGAATTTTGATTCAGAGGAAAGAAAGCATGGAGCTGAAATAATTCATTCAGAACGCCTTTTAAAAGATTACGCGGTACGATTGGATCGAATAGGCCCTTATGGAATAAATATTCAGCCGCTTGGGAGCCCTCAGGTACTGTTTTATTCAATGTTTGTTCAATTACTCTTTTACCCGCAAATGCAATGTAGGCATTGGGTTCAGCAATAATGATATCCCCCAACATACCAAAACTAGCTGTTACCCCACCAGTAGTAGGAGATGTAAGGATTGATACATAAAATAACTTTTTATTTACTTGATAATCATATAAAGCGGAAGATATTTTAGCCATTTGCATCAAGCTCAAACTTCCTTCTTGCATGCGTGCTCCTCCAGAAGCACACACTAAAATAAGAGGTAAAAATTGATTGGTAGCATATTCGATCAAACGGGTGATTTTCTCGCCAACTACCGATCCCATACTACCCCCCATAAACTGAAAATCCATAATCCCAATTGCTACGGGAATACCATTTAGTCGACCTGTGCCTGTTTGAACAGCCTCAGTTAATCCTGTCTTTCTTTGATAAGAATCAATACGATCTTTGTAAGATTCCTCTTCTAAATTAAATTCAATGGGATCCAGAGAGACCATGTCTTCATCCATTGGAGCCCAAGTATCTGGATCAATCGAAAGCTCGATTCTATCTGAACTACTCATTTTCAAATGATGTCCACAGTGTTCGCAAATATTCATTTTTGATTTCAAAAATTTCTTATAATTTAGTCCATAACAATTTTCGCATTGAACCCACAAATGCCTGTATTTTGGAGTCACATCTAGATCATTAGAACTTTCTGTTTCTGTTATAGTTAAATCACTACCATCCGGGCTCGGTTTTATACTTGAACTCTGGTTTTCACTACTATTTCTGCTTTCATCAAAAATGTAACTATAAATGTAACTGTCACTATAATTGTCAATACCACTTAAAATGTAACTATCAATACAAATTTGAGAACGAAAAAAACTGTCAATACAACCATTAATGTGGTTTTTCCAACTATATTTAGTATCATATATGTAAGGATCATAGTGGGGATCGTCAC